CAAAGCCCCCTTTTTACCATTAGCAAGAACTTGTTTCAGTTGCTTATCATAAGGAATTCGAACAACTGCTTCAAATACAGTATCGGGAAGTACAGCTTGCGGAACTTCAATATCCACAGGCTTATTAGCTAAATGACAATTGGCGCATACAATTCGCCCAGTTGCTTCTCGTGGATTTTCATAACCTTGCTGCGCAAAAATGGGATACGCATTTGAAATAGATGTTCGAGTTATTACATATATCATGATCGATACAGAAATAGATCGAGTCATCTGTTCCTTTACCCAAGAAAATGTATTTCTATTTTGCATGATCCAATCATTGATCCAGGAATTTATACAATAAATTAGATAAGTAGCTAGTATAGTTCCCTATCCACAAGTCTGCCATTGTACTGAAATAATTCGACTGAAATAGGACGAATACCTTGAAAAGGTAGAAGCATAAAGAATAAGTAAAATGAAAAATGCTTTCTTTATACGCGAAGAAAAATTTTGATTAATATCAGGAGATCAAATAAGTTCTTCATTCATTCATTGAATGATAAATAACTACAAGCGAAGGAGATACGCGATTTAAAAAACGGAAAATCCAATATTTCACAATTGTATCTAGAATAACCGGAAAGGTGGAAACAAGACCAGATATAATTTGGTCGTTATGAGCCAATCCAAAATCATTGTAGATTGAACCAATCATCAGTTCCCAACCGTGGGTCGAGTGAAATCCGATCCATAAATCAGTAACTAAAAGAATCGAAAAAGCTTTTATTGTGTCACTTAAGTTATAGAGGAGTTCCTGAACCCAAGAATTAAGAATGACAAGCTGTTCATTACCCAGAATAAAATAACCACTTAGAATAGCGAAACAGATTATATTTGTCGACAAATGCAAAATGATATGGAGATAATATTCATTGTGTGTTTTGACCAATTGTATCGTTTCCCTGTGTATTCCTATACGAAGCTTTTGTATATGTGTTTCCGGATATTCCTTTATCATTTCGTCCAACAAGAATAGTTCTTCTAATTCTAGGAATTTTTCTAGAACATTTTTCTCTTGAATATCATTTAAAAAGGTTTCGGATTGCCTAGTATTCCACCAATTAATAATCAAAGGTTCCAGACTCTTTTGAAATGAGAGAGAGACCCACCAGGGCAAAAACACTATAGATGAAAGATATGGGAGGGAAGTCAATGCTTTCTTTTTTTTCATTTTTTATCTGTGAATTGTTAATGAACTGCTTCATTTGTCAACTCTATCTAATATTTCCCTAAAGCACGAGTTCTATAATAAGGTATCGAACCTATCGATCTATTCCTATTTTTGTATAAAAATGGAGTCCTTAGGTCTAGAAGGACTCTATAAATAGAATAAGAGTCCCCTTTCGGATGAAAAAAAAAATAATAATAATTATATATTATATATATATAATATAATTAACTAATATAAAATTTCATTAAAATAGATATATTGAGTTAAGTAAATAGGATTTTCGGATATATCAATTGGACAAATTCGAACGAATTTCATCTTCATTTGTTCCTTTCGATAAATACTCGAAAAACCTACTTGAAGTAACGAGTATTATTCGGATTTCAAGACTAAAAACCCTCCCGAATCAATTCCATTAAATTAATTAGTTAGAAATGTTGCATCGTCTAACCATAGCGCAAGAATAAGGCATCAATTAAAAATCTGAGGCCTAGCCTAAAAAGATGAATTCTGTATTACGAAATACATATTCGGATATTTGATGAATTCATACTTAGATTAGAATTTGTCCCGCCAACGGAACGAGAAAATGGAATCTAGTATGTTTTGCTCGAACGAACATTCTGAGGAAACTTCAATAAAAAGGAAATTAGCGAGTCCCTTCCATTATGCGCAGAAAACATTCATTCTTTGTTCGTTTCATTTTAAAATACTTCAATCGGTACGCGCAAGAAATAGGCCAATTCGGCCGCTTTTTGTTCAATTTCTCGTGGAGTCAAATTTTCATCAGTACGAGTCAAGGGAATGGTTCCTTGGCCTCTGATTTCCATATAAAGAATACGACGAGGAAAAAGACCCTCTTTAACCTCCATTCTGATTGATTGGATATCTTTCAGAAAGAAGCGAAGGAAAATGCGACGATTTATTCCGGGGAATCCCCAACGAAAAATACACATTATTCCTTCTTTTCTATCGAATCGGTCATAACCACTACCTACATTCCATGAAATTGTGCACCACAAATAGGAACTAATGAATAGACCCGCGATCCCATAGAAAGACATCACGATCCCTTGTGGAAAAAAAATGATTTGCTGAGATGGAAATCCGGGTATCAGATTCCTACCAAGATAGCTGGAAGTTCCAACCACTAAGAATCCTAGTGAACCTAAAAAAAGGATACAGGCCCAGCAAAAATTACTTGTTTTTCGAGACCCGGTTAGAAGTTCTATCCATATATGTTTTGATCGCCAGTTCATACTCATAATACTATATCCAGTTGCATTCGATTGGAATTGAGAAAAATTTTGACTTTACTTTTTTTGATGCCGAAATAACTTTCATCAACTAGCACTATTCTGATATGAGCCATTAGGAGTAATTGGTTAAATACATTAACTTTCTATTATAAAAATATTCGCCGATCTTTTTTAACCAGATATGCCCGCATATACATGCACATGCATTTATGCAAATATCATGTATCCGCATGCATAACAGCTATTTCATTTGTGTTCAGAACCCACATATCGTACCATATTACATTAAACAAATCTCTGTACCAAATAAATATCTGTATTATGATTCAGTGTTGAAATAAATTGATGCAATTTTGTCACATCGGATCTAGACAATCTCATTTTTTTGGACATGAAGAAATAAAGAAGCCATTGCAATCGCCGGAAATACTAGACCCACTAAAGGGACAAAAATAGAGGGTAAGTAAAAATCTGTCATAGAATGGATACCTCGATTTAATATTTGTACCTATTAGAAAGATATCTTATGGTAAGTATATCTATTATAAACTATTATAAATAATATTAAGTAGTTAATAAGTGCAAGGAATGAGAACTAAATGAAGCGTACCTATTCATCTTTCTACACGAATATGTATGATAATCCGCTTTAAGTTTAAGAAATTTTCTTATTCTCCTTTCCTTATATTCTTTCTGTCTTTCTAAGAGTTTATTATTAAGTTTTAAGTTCGCGACTCTAACTAAACTAATTCAATCCAACAAACAAGGATTCCTAGTACAAAATGGGAGTTCTTGGTAGACATAGTAGACATGGAAATCGCTTCTATTCTATATTTTCATTTTATTTCGATATTTTTTTGCATTTTTATTCAAAGGAAAGAAACCGTGGAGCTGAAATAACTCACTCAAAACACCTTTTAAAAGATTACGCGGCACGATTAGGTCGAATAAGCCCTTATGGAATGAATACTCAGCCGCTTGTGAACCGTCGGGTACTGTTTTATTCAATGTTTGTTCAATTACTCTTTTACCCGCAAAAGCAATGTAGGCATTGGGTTCAGCAATAATAACATCTCCCAACATACCAAAACTGGCAGTTACCCCACCAGTTGTAGGAGATGTAAGAATTGATACATAGAATAACTTTTTATTTGATTGATAATTATATGAAGCAGAAGATATTTTAGCCATTTGCATCAAGCTCAAACTTCCTTCTTGCATGCGTGCTCCTCCAGAAGCACACACAATAATGACAGGTAAAGATCGATTAGTAGCATACTCGATCAAACGAGTGATTTTCTCGCCTACTACAGATCCCATACTACCTCCCATGAACTGAAAATCCATAACCCCGATTGCTATGGGAATACCGTTTAGTTGACCTATGCCTGTTTGAACAGCTTCAGTTAAACCTGTCCTTTTTTGATAATAATCGATACGATCTCTATAAGGCTCCTCCTCTGAATGAAATTCAATGGGGTCCATGGAAACCATATCTTCATCCATAGGATCCCAAGTGCCTGGATCGATCAAAAGTTCGATTCTATCTGAACTACTCATTTTCAAATGATATCCACACTGTTCACAAATATTCATTTTTGACCCAAAAAGTTTTTTATAATTTAATCCATAACAATTTTCGCATTGAACCCATAAATTTCTGTATTTCTTATTTATATCAAAATCATTAGATCTTCCTCTTATATTGAGGCCGTTACCACCGGTTTTTATACTAGAATTCCCCCTTTTACTTCTGCTTACACCTTCAGTACAAATGAAACTAGAAATGTAACTGTTACTAGAATTTTCGGTACCGCCAAAAATGTAACGATGAATACTGACTTCAAAACAAAGATAACTGTCAATGCAACTATTAATGTGATTATTCCAACTAGATTGAGTATCGTACATGTAATGATAATAGTAGTGATTCTTACTCTTAGACCTACTATTCAAATAACTGGAAAAAAAACTTTCTAGTTCATTCAGAAAAAAACTATTATTATCAATCTCAAAAATCTGATTTTCAATATCAAAATATACAGAATAACAGTCACCATTACCATCCCTAACTAAAAAAGTGTTATCAGAGATCAAACTCCAAATATCTCTGATATCAAATAAATAATCAACATTTCTGAAACAATAACTACCACTATCACTCCAACTAGGAATGTTTTTCTCCGTATCATTTAGAATGGGCTCTTCACTTCCACCGGTATGTCCAACAGCATTAAGACTATCCATTGATTTACTTAGCCCACATTTATGTTCTAACTTCTCCTTAGACAACATCGAATTGAACCACCATTTTTTCATATAGTCTTCCTGCCCCCTATTTGATGAAAATATAATAAATGAATAGTCATTTTACTATTTTATTTCCTATCAGAATTAAGAATATGATCCAATCATTGAAATTGTTAACGGGGAGTATTAAAAGAAATAATTCTCTTTTGGGGGAATCTAAGGTATCACTTCAATATATATTATGATGTGATGTAATATGATAGAATCCTTTTCCC